AATTAATATATTGTATTGAATTAAATACATATTAGTTAATTAAATATTAAATAATATGAGACTCGAAATGAAAGTACCCTTCTCGCATACATTCCCCATTACGTTGTCGGAACAAAAATATTGCATGTATCAATATGGATGGAAATATTTAGTACATGAAATAGCGATTTGCTAGATATATAAATAGATATATAAGATATAACTAATAAAACGGATCTTGTGTTCTGGAATTGGAATCAAAGAAAGATATTTAAAATGGCTCATATGTTGTGACATGGAATAAATGTTTCTCGGTAAAGGAAGGGAATAGTAATTTATGCATTCCTAATTTATTCCTATAGAACGTCTAGGAACAAGAAGATTAAATCGGATATATCGACAGATTCCCGCGTAGTCCAAAGAAAAAAAAGATCCAATTTCATCTCTATCGAATTTTAATATCAGAATAGTGGATATAATTATGATGCAATGGGTTAGGTCCACTTACTTTTTATTTTGTTGATTTCTAATCGATTTAATTGGAATAATGGAAAATAGGAAAGGAATAGTAATATTTGAAGATTTAACGAGACGACTTATCCTTACATTCATTATATTATAATTATTATATTTATAATATAATAATTATAATATAATAATTATAATATTTATTTAATAATAAATAATATATTTATTATTTAATAATATATTTAATTTATTAAAATAGCAAATTTATAACCATACTATAATTAATTATAATGTTATAATTTTGATTATATATTAAAATATTATATTATACGGTTTGTTACTTTTTTTTTATTACTTTATTACAAAGATCAACAATATCTTTAATATCTTTATTCGCACTTCAAATATGAATACTACTGCCGGAGTTTTATGATTTATGAAAAAATAAAAGCCCCTTATCGGATTTGAACCGATGACTTACGCCTTACCATGGCGTTACTCTACCACTGAGTTAAAAGGGCTTGTTTGATCCAATTCCTGAATAAAGACACTATGAGTTTAGTATATATACTTATTATAATAGATGTACATAGATATATCTTATAATAAGTATAAGGGTTCATTCAGGAATGAAAAATTTTCTTTATCCAGTAAAAGTAAATTAAATAATTTAATATAATTTAATATTAATTTAATATAATTTAATATAGAGTATATAATATAGGTAAAATAAAACGGTTTATTGATATTGGATTTGATAAATATCAATACAATGAATTGTTTCAAGACTATCCTAATTGACATCATAACTAAATTCATTTGAGTGATACATGTATCCACTAATTTAACATAGATCCAAGATATTTCATTGAATCATTGATAAAGAGATTCGGATAAAGAGATTCGGCGTGGCCTTTGAACCAAACTTTTATCGAAAAAAATTGTATAGAAAGAATCGTGAAAGACGGAAAGATCCTTCGTATCGAGTCATACCATTCCATTATATTGACAATTTTAAAAAACTATTCATACTATGAACATAGTATGATGGCGGTCGTGCAAGTCTGCCCCCATCGTCTAGCGGTTCAGGACATCTCTCTTTCAAGGAGGCAGCGGGGATTCGACTTCCCCTGGGGGTAGGGTACTACGAAAGGAAGTTGATCGTGGATTATCAATAAGCCTGGAATTGATTCTTCCTGGGTCGATGCCCGAGCGGTTAATGGGGACGGACTGTAAATTCGTTGGCAATATGTCTACGCTGGTTCAAATCCAGCTCGGCCCAATAATTTGCCGATCCGCCATGAAATGATATAATATAACCCATTTGTTGCTCTCCAGAAATGCCCGATCCCCCAATCCCAATACGGAAGAAATCAATTTTCTGATATATCTATACCACTATTTATTTACTCTCTTTTTACAAGAAATTCTGATCTTGCTAATGATCTAGATTCATATCAGGATCCGTAACTATAAAGTAAAGTTTAAGGAAAAGAGTAAATAAAAAAAAAACTTTTTTGATTGAACGAGTGATTATCCAATTGATTTGGCAATAACGAAAGGATTACTAGTAATACCGGCTGCTCTCACTAAAGTACATATACATATGGGTATCGATATATCACACTCGCAGCTCTGTTACAACACGCCAATTCTAATCGAAATTGAAAGGGTTAGAATGAAATCATAAAAATATGTATACTTTATTTTATTATGGTATTTACTTGGGATTGTAGTTCAATTGGTCAGAGCACCGCCCTGTCAAGGCGGAAGCTGCGGGTTCGAGCCCCGTCAGTCCCGACGAATCCAAATCCAATAAAAAACTATATCAATTAATCTCTCTATTTTTTGTGAAAAGAAGTCCAAATAACATAATTTCATTCCCAACAGCGATCCCTCTTCTTTTTTTCTTTTTCGTTTCACATTTATCATCAACCAAATGGGTGAATTTCCATTTCTTCGACTAGTACCGATTCGATTGATGGGAGAGAGGCATATGTGGATTAGTACAATTATTATATTATTAGCATCAGATTCAGGATTCCACGGGATACCGTACTGTACTGGGTCTGGCTTTTTCAATTACTCCCGATCTGTGAAATATGAAATAGAGTAGAGTATTGTATGTTTCCCGGGAGTACATACATAAATGGAATTTGTACAATATAAAATAAATTGAACATAGTTACTGTGTATAGAATAGTATAGAATACTTTTTTTTTAAGATTAAAATAAAAGTATATCCTTTTCGGGCCCTATTTTGTGTAACCTCAATTTCAAATTTTACTAATTTGAAATAATCTATCTCATTCAAATTTCGCATTGAGCTTTTGATATATGCGTCCCATTCCTAATCCAATGAAAGAGGATATTCAAAAAATAAAGATCAAACAAGGATCACTTTTTTATTAGCGAGGTAATGAATTTTTTTTTTTTTTTTTATAAGGGTTTTTCCTTGAAAGAACAAACTTTTTAAATTTATATATAAATATATAAAAAAATAGTTAATTTGATGGAATATTCGATTTTTTTATACCGGAATTTGTACTCGTCTTTATCATACTTCTTTTGTTTTCCAAGAAGATTGGATCATTAAAAAAAGGAGTTTATAACTTAGCTCCTTCCTTTTTTTTCATTGAGCTTCTATTGTTTGTTGGGGTTTGTTTCGAACCAATGGTAAGTGGAAAGGCGGTTATATGATACTTCATCAGATGATTGTACAAAGAGGGCGGTAGGTTATAGAAAAGAAAGAATGGAAAAGAATGATAAATAAATAAAGGAATTATTGATTGTATCGGGAATCCAATTTTGAGTTCAGTATGGATAAAAGATCGTCCTATGTTATACTATTCAATTCTTGACGATGAATCGATTTGATAGCTCCGATATTGTTATTCATGATATTGATCCGATTCGATATCATCGAGATGTAATGCATCCCATTGAATTTACAGGCGAAAGATTTATTATCTCTATGGGATTAACTCCCGAGTTATTGCGAATTAAAGAAAAATTAAACAATGAGATTATGGAAGTAAATATTCTCGCATTTATTGCTACTGCACTGTTTATTCTAGTTCCTACTGCTTTTTTACTTATAATATACGTAAAAACAGTCAGCCAAGGTGATTAATTTGAATTAAACTTGATTTTTTATTTCTTATCAATAATTGCAGAGAAGAAAAGGATAAAAATTAGAAAAGGATAAAAATTTCGCGTCTTAAATGAAATGGGCAGACTAGAATCAGTCGTATTCTATGAGATACGATAGTATGGTAGAAAGATTCATATATTTCTTTCTACCATACTATCTAGTATTGTTATTGTAGTGTATAAAGTTGTATTGTAATGCGGGTTAATTTAATATAGATTAATATAGATCAATCTACAATAGTATCATCATATTCCTTTTCTATATATAGAAATCGATTTAATTACGTATACGTAATTAATTACGTATATATAATATATATAGTGATAATGTATATTATATAGTATCCCAATTCTATTTCTTTACTTTATCTATTTGTATTTAATTTGTGTTGATTTCAATTAAATTAATTTGAAATAATCGAAAGCGACTTTTACGATTCGAATTTCTATATTTCTGATTATTTTCAATATGAATCCCGATCGAAAGAATCAATGACTTCTTCGGATTTCGAAAAGGATTAGTAAAACCCGTCGACTTTTAACGTTTGAACCATGATATGAAATGGGTTCAATAAAACAAGCAAAACATTTCTAAAATAGTAAAACTAAAACAAGCGGCGCAATATGTGACTCGCCCAAGACAATATTTTAGGATGTGCAGTATCTCGTTGGACAACTACTATGTTGTTTCCCAATGTGTATCCACGTAATGGAATAACCGAATAGTTTTCTCTTTGATCTTTGAACAGTAAAGAGGTAAACAAAATAAAAAAAAAAGTTCCGTTCTTCCTCATGGTCCATATCTAACTTTGGTAAGAGTCAGTTCATCGAAATAGAAAATTTATGAAGAATTCAGTTGGAATAAATTTCCTACCATTTGTATTCCTTTTACTTTTTTTACTTTCAAAATACGAACACGGAAATAATTGAAATATTTCTTTGATTGAAAGAGTATTCTTCATATATATTTATTATTCATAGAATACATTACTCAACTAAAATCCAAGAGAATTTCGAAATGAAGATATTTTTCATGAAGATATTTTTCATTTCTATTTCAATTTAAAAATAAAATTTTAAATTGAAATAGTGAAATTTAAAATAAAAAAAACTTTGGCGAACGATCTATAAAAACAAGTGATACTGTTTAGTTCCTAAACTCAATTAGTAGTACTTCTAGAGTCCACTCCTTCCCCATACTACTAGTGAAAGGGAAAACGTAAAGACTACCATTAAAGCAGCCCAAGCGAGATTTACTATATCCATGTGAATTATGTCCTCTATCTCTATGAAGGAATTATTCAATTATTGTTCACTAATAAATAATAGGGGAATCACTGGCGCAGAGTCAAAAAGTTATTCTGACCCAACACCGTTGATGAAACAATCCAATAAATCCA